CAAGGACAGACCGGTTGAGCCAAGAGTTTTTGCTTTTGTTGGACATCCTTTTGTTTGGTATCCCGTAGTTTGCTAAATAGCTGCCCTTTCTCTAGGGAAGTAGTGCTAGTCCATAGTAGAGGACTGGGATTCCAAAGATTGGGAAAGTGGAACAACGCCTATTGGCCAAGAAGAAGGACAGGCAGTCGGAAATGCAGCTAGCACGGCTACGAGCGAGCAAGCGACAGAGACATGAACCGATTTTGGGTGGGCTTCGTCTCCCGCTTTGGTCGCCCACTTTGAAGAAGAAGAGGCAGAGCCCTGAGCTACTTTGTCATTACCTCCGGGCTATAGGAAGACAGCTTGGGCTCAGTTTCCGGCTGAATGGATTGCTTGAAAATGCTCGTTCTTAGGCGCTAATGTCCGGGGATATGCTTGCTGTCAGTCTTGTAACTAACTCACAAGGATGCTATCATCCATATTCCATATCTGATCAGTAGCTAACTTCATTCTTCATCTTTGATGACTGATATGGGATTCTGATTACACTGATGGGGAACGACTTCTTCAATACGTACTGCCAGATAAGGGACTACTAAATATAAAGAAGCTAACTGCCTCTGGGCGTGGGATGGGTATCAGCAGAGATTCTTGCTAGGATGATGGATCTGCCATATGGTCCTTGACTTCTGACTTTGGCTACTTCTGTATGGTCTTTTCGAGAACCCTTCATATAGGGTATTTCCATGTGTGACTATATTTTTAGATAATTTATTTCATCATTGACCGGGTGAGGCATACCATACATCTCTTTTATCTGGGGCAGATAGACCTAGTTAAAAGCCCTTCTTTCACTCACATCTGGTACCGTGGAGCAGTACCTAGGGAAAGGATCAAGACCATAGGGGAAGGGGGAACAAGCTCTTCGGAACGGATACCCCTCCTCTCTTAGTCAAGCTTGGCAGCCCCTACCCAAGTCTTTTAAAAAAGGAAAGCAGGAGACCTAGATGAGACCACGGGATCGTGGTTTACACATGGGGGAGGAATTGGAAATCCGAGTTTACGAGGTGAAGGAGCGAGGCAGGCGGAGTCCAGCTACTACTAGACGAGTCCCACACACCACTCCACAGCTCTAGGCTTTTAATTCAAGCTTCATCAGCTACAAGACAATCAAAATCTCTGATAGGAGATTGAATCAGTTTCAGGCTTTCAAGCAAAAGAAGCGTCTGCCAAGGCTAATAGCTTGAATTAAAAAAAAAGTCCCCAAAACGTTAGGGTACTTTTTTTTAGGGAGTCTTTGTTTCCCTTCCCATCGAGACAAGTTTCCCTTACCCGAAGATCCAGTATGGGTTACGGGCTTGACCGTAACGCTTTTGCCTACGCCTGTAGTTTAGCTTCATACCCTGGTTCGCTTAGCTCCAGTACTCCCTTGGTTTATCTGCTTGAGACAACTCATCTTCTTTCTCTCATCCAGCAAACGAGTCAGAGAGCTAGGAGTTGAAGAGTGAGATAGCCGTGTAAGTTTGAATGCATGTTTACCTATTTTCATGCTTCCCGAATGGGAATAGCAGTCAATCTCAGAAAGAAAGGAATTTCTATCCGTACTAGTCAGTCATATGAAAGTTATCAATTTTTAGAGCATGGAAAGAAGCATCGACTGTAAGTGTTCTATCTTCATAGTCAAGATCTTCATCACCTCTGTTACAGAATAAATAGGGTAAATCAGTCTATCGCCTTCCTTACACTCTACCTTCTAGTTGATTCAAGCAAGAAAGGTCAGTCTATTGACTTGGGTACGAAAGATAGCGTTGATTCGCATCAAGGAGGTATCAGAGCGGGAAGGAAAGGAAGTCGTGTTTGCTAGGCCTGGTGTTGGAGGAAAGGGGCTATTTTCTCGTCTGTGCTCACGAATTGGATTTGAACCAATATCATCGGGTGACTTATCCCTTTAGTCGATCGTGATGGGGGGATCCCACTCTTCCCGCTGCCCTGGAATGGCGGGATCCCGGCACCCCGCCCACCTTTCGGTGAGATATTTGCCTTATGAACCAGAGGTAGGACCAAACTGAGAGTTAGCAGCATAAAGAAAGATGAATTTGTGAATGAGAAATACCAGTCCCCGAGCCAGGGGCTTATCTCATATTGCTCAAGTGGGGAACGAAAGTTGGCGAAAGAGGATAATTCGCTAACGAATGAATGTTCGGAACCAAGCATCTCAGTAGCACTATTAGGGGAGGCCAACTCTGTCGATGAGCTTACTGGGACAATACGCCCGGTCAGTCAATTGCGGGACCACCAGGTTCTAAGCCTATTACGGTACACGTTAGAACCAACTCCGCCACTAAATCCAACAATTTTTGAACCTTCGAAATTCCTTTCAAACTTGGAATATAGACTTCCGAATCATACCTAGCGTAAGGAAAGTGTGGAAAGCGGGTCTCAAAAGCCCCATGCAACTCGCCCAAATAAAAATGGAATAAGACGGCGTTATGAAATTGACCGGTGGAAGCCCTCTTTTTTCCGACCAATCCTTTCCTGTCTTGCCTATGATAGGAAGCTCAAGAAAGGACGAGATCCCCCGCAAAAGAAATGAATCGAGTAATTCAAGAATGATTTGATCTTTCAGAACACTTGCGACCTTGGCCATGAGACGCGAACGAGAAATGCGTGGCCAAGAAGCAGCCAGCTGACTGCCCCCTTCCACTCGGCCTTTCTTCACTGTGTGAATAAGGTCTTAGTATGTATGGGCAGGTCGCAAGTTGTCGCTGGTCGAAGGTTTGGACCAATTGTAATTCATCACCATCTTGCCCGCTTCCAATTGATGACTAGCTATTATATAAGTGTTGACCTAAGCCCCTGTGCTGGGGCTCGGCTCCCGAACCGTACGTGAGCTGCCTCGTACGGCTCTTCCTAAGAACTTGAAGCCCCCTCTCTCTAAATAGAAATTAAAAAAAAAATGCATTTCTCTGACAAAAAAGACTTTTTCAAAAAGCCTTGGCCCCCTAGTCAACGGGGCTATTATAGAAGTAGCTTCGTTCCTTGACTTCTTTGCTCAGTCAAGCTTCCTTCTTCCTTAGTGTAGTCTCGGTCCATAGTTGTTGACTCCGTTCAAACTAGCCTAGTCTATATCCACAGCTGACGTGACTCCGTACGTACCGAGGCCTTTCCCTTAGTAGACGGCTAAGTGACTTCGTAACCAACACCTACTTTCTTTCAACCTTTTAGTTCATAGGCCTTCGTCGGGCTTTCGTCCGTCCCTTCGCCTATAGTATAGGCGAAGGCTTGGCTTCGCTATCACTCATGACTTGGTATAGAGTCCGTGTAGTTGTCGGCCTTTCGAATGCCTCCTTCCTTACTTTTCTGAGAGACCCTTTACGACTAGTTAGGACAGGGGCCGTTCACCTTTTGCAACTTAGCTACTTAAGTACGACTCAAGACGTTAGTCAAGGCGAAGGGCGCTCCCAGGCTGGGACATCTGGCAGAATGCTTGGCCTCCTGCGCTGGAAGCGACACCCGAAGGGTGAGCTTCTGGCGGTTAGCTTCTAGCACTAACGTTTAGGCATTAGGCATTCTGAGCTGGAAGGAGGCAAACAAATGACGAGAGGCATTACGGGCCGACTACAAGAAGCAAAGCTTCGTAGACTCGACAAGTCGCTTATAGAATGCCGACGACTAAGTGAAGACTTTCTACAACATTGTTGTTGGGAAGGGGGGGAAGCGAAGCTTAGCGAGCTTTAGAAGGCCGACCACTACAGTTGCCGCTGGCGGAGAAAGTTGTAATAGCTTTCCCTTCATCCCTTGCTAAGCCAAGGTCCCAGGTCTCCGAGTCAGCCCGCGCTTTTTCGAAGAATCCTGCACCCATGGGCATACGGCCTGGCAGGCCTTCCCTTTCCGCCGGAGCTTCATGGGCGTTGCCCCGTTCCCCAATCAGATGTTTGGATGTGAGCTATACTCCGCGAGGAGCCAAACGGGCGTACGGCTTTGCTTTGCCATTTGACCTCTCTTCCCGTGTGACTAGGAATGCTCAGTGACAACCTCTCAATTGTCACCGCCTGGCCTCTCTTGCTACCACGGTAGCACCTAGTGTGGTCAGCACCAATCGTGTTCGGGCAACGAAGCTTACACTCATTCACATTGGTTCATCCTGCCTTGCCCCAGGCCTTTTGCTCTTCTAACGTACAAGGTGGCCGCCCATTCGTCAAGGCCCAGGAATCCGCTGGACATCTCAGCGGCGGGATTGGGTACCCGCATCCGATCGAAGTTCCATTTGAGTGCCCCCTAACATAAGGGGGAGCTCTTTCTAGGTGGGTCGCTTCGCGCAAGACATTGCTTAGGACCAACGGGTCACACGACAGGTGCACGATCGACTTTGCACGCTCCATCCTTCGTCCCTTCGCCTATCGGCTTGGCAGGCAAGCTACCTTGATCCGTCTTCGGCTTCGATTCGTTATGCTCAGCAGCTCCAACAAGCCCTAAAGTCTCTTGCCGCCTCAAACTCTGCCAAGAAAGCGCAGCTTTATGTTTGATCCTATGTGCCCGGCGAATGCTATGCGTTCTCCACTTTCGGACCTCGCAAAGAGAGAACGTGTTTTTTACTCGGAGTTTATCCTCTCTCATTCGCGGAGCGAAGAAAGCGGGCTTTGCCCCAGCAACCGCTATCCTTGGGAAACAAAAAGAGCTACCGAAGGAAAGGGATGCAGTCTCTCCCTTGGACTTTGGAGAGGAGAAGGCAGAAAAGAAAACGTCCTTCACGCAAGTTTTTTTGCTTCCTGCCCCCTTACTAGTAAAGGGGCTCTTCGACCAAGGAGACATTCTGGTCGGAAGGCCGACCACTACAGTTGCGGCCATCAGTCCAGGAGAGAAGCAAGCTACCTTTATTTGATCACCCTTTCCGGGCAGGGAAGAGAACGCAAATAGGCCGCGGATGGTGGTCGTGGTAGGTTCGAGGATCTTAGGCGGCGGAGCGAATTCCTCTATCGTGTTCAATTTCCTCAGGCGGACCCCCTCAATCCATCGTACTAGACATATAAGAGAAGAACGATTAGGGTCATATTCTATCCTTTCTACAATGCCCATAGACGAAGTGCTTCGTTTCAGATCAATTCTTCGCTGCAATCGCTTCGATCCACCCCCTCGATGAAAAACCGTAATACGCCCTGAAGAATTCCTACCAGCAGACTTCCCGGTACTCAAAGTGAATTGTCGTTGTGCCCCCCCTTCTTTCCTTCTAGTCATCATCTTCTTCGTAATCATTCGATTCAGCCCCTACTTCAATGCTAGCTTAGCTAGCGCCTATCCTCCTTCTCCTTCTCCTTTAGGATAATATCATCGTTGGTCCATCTTTTGACATAACATTCTCGTCCCTTACTTGCCCTTCGGTAAGCATTCCCTTAGCAAGTAATCCCTTTACTTATGATATTTTAGTTGTTGTGGCTCTTGGGGATCGAGAAGAGCCTTTTTCCTATGGGTAAGAAATCAAACGAGACTAAGAAAGAAAGTAAGCGCATCCTGCCCCGGGGCAGGAATGCGGTAGGGTCGCCCCACGCTCGATTCTCGAGATTCCTGGGCCTACTACCGCCAAGTTAGCCTATGAAGTCTGAAATGGAGTAATTAATAAAGTCAAACTACTTGTCCTCCCCAAAAGAGCAGCTGAAATCAACCCATGGCAAAGCAGCATACCCGTTTAAGCATAGTCGCTCGTCTAAGGTTTCGGGACAAGAAGAGAGGCGCTTTCGAGTGCTCATGTGCCAATTTCGGGTGAGGTAATGCTAATTGATCCTCCGTAGTTGATCAACCTCTTTCAGAGCCTGTTACTGCTCAACCTCGCTATCGTATTGATTCTTGCCGGCCCTTCCAGATTCCAATTCCTTATTGAGATCGAGATCTTGTTCCATTAGACCCAGTTCGGTCAGATCAGTTCCATAATCTAGCTTGCCCTATTCGGGCTTTCAGTCTTTGGTCGGGCTGGCCGTAATGAATGATCGTTGTTCGAGAACAATAAGACTTAAGGGTTTCGCTATCGCAAGAATATAGCGAGCGAAGACGCTCAAGCTGCTTCGCGTATTACGAAAGCCGTATTGTATTGCCCGAAGGGCAGCGGCAGCAGTGTGGTTCCAGGTGCCGTCGCGTCATTGAGATCCGCAGGGTGGCGGGGACTTCGACTGTACCGTACTTTTGGGGTGGTAGGCTTAGTAGGGCTCGAACCTACAATATCACCGTTATGAGCGGTACGTTTCAACCAATTAAACTATAAGCCCCTACGAATCTCTACATGCAATTCGCTCACTTCGGAAAGAGGAGGCCTTTGCTCTATCTGCTTCTTCCTCTTCCCAGGAATGAACAAAAGATTTCTTTATTTTTATTGTTTATATCTATATATAGAATATTATCTCTATTATATTTTAATTCATTAAAAAATAGAATTTAACCTTTCGCGACTCAAACAGGCGGGGGCTCTCTATTTGCTTGCAATGCCGGCTGTTCGCCTTTAGTTAAAAGTAGTTGTAGAGGGCACCCTTTGCCCCATCAGAAAAAGTCAAAAAGGTTGGATGAAGTAAGAAAGAGTACATAAGGAATGAGAAAGAAAAACTTGGTTACGGGACTCCTTTTCGCAATTTACTACGATAGGGTAATAGGGAGGAATGGAATGAGAGACTACGAAAGTGAGTCAACCCCACAGAAGGAAAGAACTCCTATAAGGAGGTTTCCAAGAGTGGTGAGAGCAATGCCGGGTTAAAGATTCCACTCTTTATAAGCAGTTCTAGGACTGCAACACTTGTTTATACTGCATTACAGGTCATCTTCCAGTGGTGAAGATATTACATAATCAGTGGTGAAAGAAATTCCCGAGCTGGAAATGTGAGTTAGAAGCTTAACAGCTTCCTCCCCAACTCTGCGAACCATGCAATAAAAGATCGGAAAGGAGGTTGCTTAGATAAGAGAGATCTAGCACCTGCTCTTCCCCAATCACTGCAAGGGTAAATTCTGGGAGAGACCATTATGCGGGCAATGTCGTATTGCTTGTCACCAAAGGCTTTCATCAACGACCTGGCGTTGATTATACTGAGACTTTTAGTCCGGTCGTTAAACCCCCTTGTCGGCTAAGGTAATCGTCTTTCTATATATGGTTTCTTTATTTAAGGCTACTTGCTTGCTAGAATAGAAGCACGGGCGGACCGCTTCCTCCAGTTAGGATGCAGAACGAAAGAGGCGGGTCGGCCTGGAAATAAAAAGGTATAAATAGAGTTCGCTCCAAAAGGTCTTTCTTTAGGGCAGTAGTTAGGCTTGCACATAGATAACAGGGTTCCCACTAAAGAACAGGTCTCTCTCTCTAGTTGAATACGAACTATCTCAGAGATCGAAATAAGGGGAAGAAGGCCGATGCCTGGCCTGCTAGCTACCGCGATGAAGTGGGAACCCATCTGTGGCACCCGGAGAGTTTTTAGCCTATTTGAATATAAATTCAAGGGTGTGGTTTACAGATTCATAAATAGAAGATGCTCCTGCTTCGATCGAAAAGCTTCGTTCATTAAGTAAGTCGCAACACATTCATTGAGAGGCAAAACAGGAGCTTTCCGTAAAGTAACTATTTCACAATAAACATATATATATTTATGCTTTTCACACTCTTCCCTTGGCCCAGCCCTGCCCAATGCACTGAACACCAACCTACTCTACATTGAACTCCACCTCTTGATAATTGTTCCTACTTTGTGCAAGATCCTTATTCGCTTTTTCCCCCTTGCGATAGAGTAGCTTCAAATATCTTTGCTTGGATTTTTAAAAGATCTAAAAATATATACGTCACGCCGCTAGCTGGCTTACTCGGCTGAAGGGTTCCAAACGTAGCTCCGATTGTCAGGCTATAGGACTCTATTTGTCCTCCTAATTTACTGTTTCGGAGAGAACATCAAGTGTAGTTCCTACACCAGGAATGCTAAAAAACAAAATAAAGAGATACACTCTTCGGAGAATGTAGATTCAAGAGCAGTCCACGTGACCCCTTGTTGAGTGGGGGAGCAAGTATAGCTAGCTCGTATATCTTCCACCAGACCAGACTCCATAGGTGTTAATTGAAGGGCACTCCTGAACTTAAGGTCAAGTACGATCTACTCTGACCGAGTCACATCTCTCTGTCTCTCCTCGACAGAACGGAAGTAATGATGGGAATAAAAGCCCCTAGGTCCAAGATTTGCTTGCACGGAATAGCTTTTCTTTGATCTGACTCCAGCCCCGCGAAATCCGGTTGGTTCAAGGCTTGAGATTGGTGTGATTTGGAGAAATATCAAGCTATCGTCTTAGATTGGCAAGCCCCTTTTTGAAGCAAGAAAATGAGAAATGAAGCCTATGAAGCGAACTACTTTTTCTGGTTAGTTTGTTCAATCGTCTGACCTATTAAAGTGAAAACGAGGCAGCGGACTGACCATTCGTTTGTTCTTGCGAAAGAAAGCATTTGTTTCAGACCACGGACACCATCACTAAGCAATATTTACTATCTTCAAGCCTCGCTTCCGCGCCTTCCTATTTCCCTTCGGGATTGCTATAACCGAATACACAGGTCTATCTGCCAATGCTCTCTTACTCACACAACACAAACCCCAATCTAACTGAAGACAGAAAAGTACGTTCGCTTGAAATCCATCCGATATTCTCTAAATATTCCTTAGTTTTTCTTTAGAAACTTTATTTGCTAGCTATCTTAAGATCTTTAACCATTATTATTGCTCACCATATGTATTCAACAATGCCTATTTTTCCATATCTAGCTACTTACTATGGTAAAGAAGAGTTTTTGTTCACATCTGGATTGGATCATTTATCATCATAGGTCTTGCAGCGCATACAGTGGTAATAAACTATGATCAAAATAAGCTTTCCTAGACCGACATCAATCATTATCCCTTTAGGAGGGGAAGAATAGCAAGGGCACTCCCAACAGCTGCAAGTAGGACTGCCACTACCTATAAGTAAACTACAACATACTCGGATCGACTCAAATCGAATGGAAGGGTCACAGGGAAGATATCTCCCTACTGGGGAAGCAAGAAAACAACCGCCAAAAAAAGGAATTAGCAATGGGGGATTTCCAAAAGGTCTAGAGGCGCACTTCCTTAACTTAAGGGGGTTAGGACAGATATTTGAAGCTATAGATTCTTCTTTTCCCTTAGTCTGTTTGCCTGCGAACCTTCTTGGCTAAGAGGCAGGGACTTTTTTTCTTTTTTTTGATAGAGCAAGCCAGGTATGAAAAAAATCTTATGTTAAGGAGAAGGAAAGACTAGCCAGCCTAAGCTCTATCATTTGCTTACTTACTTCATTCATTGCCGAAATAAAGAAGAAATCTAAGAGCTTTCAAACTAGCCTTTTTCAATAAGATATGCTTGCCTACCTCTTTTCTTGTTTCTGACAAGGGAGTGAGAATTGCAGCTTTTGTTGTTCCTGCTCTTAAGCAAGTTAGTAGTCTTAGGATAGGCTCTTGCTATAGCGGTTAAGCAGTAAATGTTTTCTTGTAAAAAGCCAGGGAAAGGAAGAACTGGCAGTGAAGTAGTTTCACCTGGAAAGGTTCAAAAACGCTCTTCCAACGGGAGAGGAAATAAGTCAAGGTGCCCTGAGAAAGGCTAAGACTAGTTTCAAGGTCAAGGCAAAAAGCTTAGTCGTTTTCAACTCTGAGGGTGATTTAATGTCGAGCCTGTTCCGGGCATTGACTCATTGAGAGAGCAGACGAAGACTAAGAAAACTGTCGGATAGCACGTGAGATCCACTACTTAGAATACGCTACCCCCTGTCTTCGATTATGCTCGTTCTACTTTGAGGGGGGATCGCTCCTTTGAGGAGACGGGATTCCACTATGAATATGATCCCACCACTTGAAACTGATTCAACAACAGCCATTCTTCTTCCAAGAGAAAGAAGAGCATTAGGCGAGCAAACCCCCCTAGTCCAGTGTCAGAGAGTAAGAATAAGTAAGGAAAGTTGCTAGGGAAGTGGCAGTATGGCCAGTTTCGTTCCACACTTTCAAAGAGCCAATTTGCTTAGTATAACAGACCATTCTCTAACAGACGATTTCGGATAGGAAGAAGGAGGTAGAGGCGCAAGAAAGAGCAAAGATAGCTATTCTTCTTCAAAAAGGGATTGATACCCTCACAGCCGATTGATTTGAGGCATCAACAAGGGAGTGAAGTGAAAGGTGCAGATGAAGAAGGAGTTGGTGCTCTAATAGACATTCGTGTGAGGGAGGCCCAGGCTCTGAATCCAAAATCGGAATAGCAACTCTTTTACGGGACTTTGTTCTTTTACAGATGTTGAAAGAGCTGCACATGAACTGGTCGAATGAATGGCTACTGCCAGAGAATCCGCAGCTCTCTAATCAGAGTAGGCTGCCTTTCCTGTTGAAGCGTCTGTTGATGCGGCATTAATATCTCTTGCTGGTGGAAGGACAAATACCCAATGTCTTAGAGAAGTAGCTGTGGGGGAATAGAATAGGTCAGAATGAAGCCAATCACATTGAGTTGTAGATTGACATAGTTAACCTTCAGTGCACTTAGAATATAAAGTCAGAGTTGAAGCTGAGCGTTCACCTTAGCGGCACCTCTTACCTCAGATGCATGTATTAAGCATCTAACTAGCGAGCAAACCATACTTCGGATATCGCTCGGAGCAAGGCCAATCGCTGGATTACTCATTATATATATATATTTATTAGTTTAGTGAAATATATTCAATGGCCATTTACCGTCACGATCTCACCCGATCAATGGCAAGAGGATCAATCATCTTGATTCAATTCCAATCTCATAATGAAAGACATTAAGGTTTGTTCACTATCGAAAGAAAGCTCCTTGATTTTATGATCTCAGTATTCCAGTACTGTGTTAAGAAAATATACCTATTGATTTATTAAATAACGATAGGTCTTGTCAGAGCCTTCTTATCCTTCATTTCTTCTTCTTTTTCGCGCAAAAACAGAGATCGAAAACTGATTTAGCCCCCCGGTGGACTACAAGTTGAAAAATGTAAAATGGTGATAAATTTAAAACCTTTTACTTTCTTTTATGATCAAGTTAGTGTGTTTTTTTTACGCACACTAGTGAAAGGCGCTCACGTAAAACACACGAACTGAACTAGCAAGATTTAGGGTTTGGTATTTCAGACGGCGCAGACTCAAGGAAGAAGGAAGCTTCAGAGCCTTGGAGGCTTAATAAGCACATCTCCAGTACACTTAACTTACACCTTCTTTCAACTTTCACATGAATTTGAAGCACTTACGAACAAGTACTTAGAATATATTATACATAAGCATTGAAGACTACTAGTGGATACATGCAAAGACAGCAAATAAAAGCAATCTACTTAGGATAGGAGTCTATCTCCAGTAAGCATCGGAGTAGATCCCCACTAAACAAAGCCAAAGAACACCAGACATGAAAACACACTACTTTGCGTCTACAGACACTTATTTAAACCTTCTCAAACTAAAAAGAGTCGACGGACTAGTCTCCTTGGTGCCCGTGGAGGACCGCCTGCACTATGAGTGCTTGCTGCTCCGCCCGCAGCGCTTGCTGCCTCCCCTCCAAATCCTCGATACGCTCTCTGGCAGCGCGAATGCGCGCTTCTTGCAAGGCAGGATCCAGTGTTCTAACACTCCTCAAAAAGAGGTTTAGCACTCTACGGCGCTCTTGAATAAGATTTTGCAGTTGCCCCATTTCGGCAGCAATTGCAGAAAGCCTGTTTGCAGCATCCATAGCCATACGTGCTAGTACTCAATTTCTTTGATTTGAATTTGATGAAGTGAAGACACTTTTCGAGCCTCCATTTATAGAGTGGTAGAGGAATCTCGCCATGCAGTACGAATTGCATGGCTGGCACAATTATGAACAAACAAACTTTGCAGAACCGTTTCACCTAATCGATCGTGGTGAAGTCAGCAATGGATTCGGCGGATCATCCACGTCACGGCAGGCCCAATTCTTACTAGTTCTCCGCACTACTTTTCTGCAGTTAAAATACTCTTATGCCTATTTAGTGAAAAACTGGCTGGCTCTGGCTACCTTGCGGAGCAAACAAAAGATCCCCAAATCACACTGCCTGTATGAACAAACAAACTTTGTACAACCAGCTTACGTGAAAAAGATTCCATATTCTATGCCAATAGACTCGTGACATCCATGTGCTGAGTCGTCAAATGAGCCACGTTAAGAAAGCCCAAGTTATACGCATTGGCCCACAGGGTGCCCCACCCCAATAGGGCCCGAATGAAAGACCCAAGCCTACATGAACCATCACAAAGAAAGTCCTAAAAATGGTCCTGTTTCGATGAAACCTCGATGAATAAGTGAGGCATAAGCGAGAACGGAAACCACCAAAGTGGCATCGGAGAAAGTACAACTCGTTACCACTAAGAAAACTCCCCTTCTCACCGCATTGATGAGACATGTTGTGAACACATTTATGCTTACAATATTCTTCTTGATTTATTTTATTTCATTTGGACAGAGCCCTCCTTGTTGAGGAAGAAACTAATGTTGCAGGAATGGGACAACAGTACTTCCACTAGTTCCTTTGAGTTTCTTATCTGATAATGATCAGTCTGATCCCAATATCCTGCCTTGCAAGACTTGGGTTTGAAACTTTCAAGCAGTCAATCAAGCAGCACTGGCCGGTGGACTTATTCGCTGCTTACAGGCTCGAACGTAGGCAATTGCCTTATTCAAAGATGGGGCTTTACCGGGTGACTTCTCCTGTTCACTGCTACCTCGCCATACTCATTCTATTTGGCTATGGGCAATAGAGGGTTCTTTCTCGTGCCCAACTAGAGGCTAAGACTAACTTCTTCCCTGACCCTACGCTCCTGTCTCTTCTGAAGCAAAGGAGTTGCAGGAGTTGAATAACCACTCAATTCGATAGCTGCCTAAGAGCTTATTCGAGAACAGTAAGACAGGTAAGCCATAAAGCGACGGTAATCCTCATCAAAAGGAAAGTCTTCACATCAGTCCGTCAGCCTATTCTATCACGTATCAGGAAAGACAGTAATCAACTAAAGGCACTAATACGAGTCTTCAGCTCTTCTTATTGCAAGAGCAGACCATTCCCGAACAGCATAGTCTGATGTCAAAGCTTCAACCCTATCTATACACCAGCTCTTTCCCTAACTGACTTTTGAAAAAAGACATGTGGACATTCAAAAGCTATTTCTCGAGTCAAATATTTTTTCTATCCCATAAGCTCAAGTACCACATCCGATTCTATAGATGATACGACAACGACGGTTACAGATATTGCATCAAGAGCGGATTCAATACAAGAGCACATTAAAGAGAAAGCACTCGCAGATGAAGATCTGTGGGCATTCGGACTCCTTTCCTTCTGTAAGAACCGATTCTAGCAAGCCCTTTGTCCACCTGCTTGAAAGCTCTTCAAATCCTGACTTCGATGACAGCGAATTCTCTTTTTTAATTTAAGGAATTACTCGACTTCGTCAGACTTTTTATGCAAAGACATCCGAGGCAACCTTTCCTACTACTTAGAAGTCCAATTTTCATCCTTTGCTCGGGGGAATTGGGTGAATGAGAATTCCCTTCCTAGGGCACAAAGGGGCAACCTAAAGTCAAATGTCTTCTCTTTAAGCGGGGAGATTTTCAATTCCATTCTACCAAGGAATAACATCTTCACTGATTGCGCCTTCTTATCGATAGTTCTTACTGGCTTACCTTTACTTTACTTCTTTTGACTTGCCTGGTGATGTGGACAAATAGGAACCCTTTGAATCCATATTGACTCAGCTGCTCTCGAAGAAGCTCTTTGCGCACTCACAAGAAGGAACACATTGAAAGCTACAAGCCCTTACACCAAAAAAGGGGACACTACCAGACTGAGTTTAGTCTTACACTAGGGAACTTGGATTCATAGTACGTGCTCTACGCGATACACAGACAGATAGAATAGCCAGAGTACGGTAGGAATGGACTGCTGCCAAGGCTTTCAATGATAAGAAAGCAGGGGAAGAAAGAAAAAGATTAGTGTGAAACATTCCAGGCATCAGGCATGAAAAAGCCCTAAAGTAAAGGACGCTATCACAATGGCTTTCACAAGGCCAAAAGCCAAGACCTCTAAAAGCTCTAAGGAAGAGAATTCTCGTTAGCCCTATTTCTTTATAGACCTGTAGAACCTACTGTTACTCGCACTTTAACTAGTATAACTGAAAGAAACATTTTTTAAACTTTCTTGAGATGCTACACTGGAACTAAAAGACATAGCGTTCCCCATCTCCCGCTCGAAGGAGCTAACTATATAATGATAAGGGGGAATGCCTGAACTTCGTACTTAAAATGTGCTTTATTTTCAATTAGTCATAATTTAGCAGAATTATTCTAAATTAAGGTAATCGACGGCACTAAACTAATGCACTAAAGCACAGCAGCGGCTTCAGAGATGGAACTACTTCCTTCAAGACCTTAACCCTTCAACCCGAGACCTTGAAGAAGGAAATATGCATACAGTGAGAATGACACTGAGACTGATACTCTGACTATCACTGCACAAAAGACCCAACTAGTTAATAGAGTAGGGGAAAGTGCCATTGGAAGGTGCTTGTTCATCTGGCTAGGTACTGCTGCCGGTACCTTATTGGTAGGGAATCGAGTGGAAGCAAGGAAAGCTACTAACAAACAAGAAAGAACTAGACTTTTTTCCAAGAAAAGGGTTAGGAAAAGGTTCCAGATATCAAGCACAGACACAGACCTTCGACCTTTACTCACTTCGGGTAGACCCATCAATCATACTGGCAGACAGCTCGCTCGAAGAAAACGAGAGTAGTGCGATCACTTCGAACATCGCAATCGTACACAACTATCACTGCCGACCTCTCACTCGTAGACAAGTATCACATATCTCCACGGAGGAAGGACGCCGGGGTTTGGCCCGCTCATTACACGAGCAGCTGCACTTTTATTGAACAGCAACGTAAAGCTCTAAACCGTTCTGTTATACCCGAAAGAAAGTCTTTCTATCCCTGAAATGTTGAGAAGTTCAAAGATAAAGCCCGGAAATGAGCAATGCCCGGGGAAGCCAGCGGCAAGGGTCAGATTGACCTTAGGCTTAATGCCCCAACGAGCACAGTCATCAGAAAAGCCTTTGTCGATAGGAATCTGAGGAGAAATCGACTGTCATTGCCGTTCTAACCGCTGTCAGCTACAGACCCAGAGCATGCAACCAAAAATATGTTGAATGAAGGTATATTCTCAGCCACTAGTTATAAGGAAATCCCTTGACTTCGCTTATGCACTTATGCAGTTCAAAAAGCAAGTGAGACGGGCTAAGATTCCATTCGAAGTAACGTAACAGGATTCGATGTTGCACCATCTTCAACTCTTCCCGGGATCCAGGGTTTTTCGAGAAAAGGTCCCATCCTTCAATATCATGATTGGGTCGACCAGGCCAGATCATGAGTGAATAGAAAATCAAAAACGTACATAGCTGTTACAGCTGAAATACTTGGCATAATTCTACCACTTCTACTAGGAGTAGCCTTTTTAGTGCTAGCTGAACGTAAAGTAATGGCTTTTGTACAACGTCGAAAGGGTCCTGATGTAGTGGGATCGTTCGGATTGTTACAACCTCTAGCAGATGGTTCGAAATTGATTATAAAAGAACCTATTTCACCAAGTAGTGCTAATTTCTCCCTTTTTAGAATGGCTCCAGTGGCTACATTTATGTTAAGTCTGGTCGCTCGGGCCGTTGTACCTTTTGATTATGGTATGGTATTGTCAGATCCGAACATAGGGCTACTTTATTTGTTTGCCATATCTTCGCTAGGTGTTTATGGAATTATTACAGCTGGTCGGTCTAGTAATTAGGGGGGCGGCCGTTCGGTCGCCTATGATACTCGGACCAATAGGTCAAAAATGGGTTTGTGCCGGAGGTGTTGAACGATCTACTCTACACAGGTGTGGGCTTACAGGGCTAGGGCTCATAAACCCTTTCCTTCATTCATCAATAGGGCCCTGGTCGGTCACTTTTCCGGGCCGGGATCGAGAAGTGGAAGTCATAAAAAAGAGATCTTTCTCTGAGCACCTCAGATCAAGAGGAAGGGTAGCCTGTCAAGCTGGCCTATATTGAAATATAAGGATATAAAGAAAAAGATTCGCTGTCTTTTAACCGGCTGTTCTTCTTTGTCAACGCCTATAGGTTCGCCTACTTGACTTATGACAAAAATGGGGTTATTCAAAACAAAAGGGCTAGACTATACAATACATTAGTAGAAGTAAGCGTTAGCCTAGCCTACCCTAATAATGTATAGTAGGGTGTAGTATAATTGGCGAGCGAGTTAGCGAAGACGCTTAGGCTAATAGATAAGAGAGCGTCGGTGCGTAGCCTTCATTCTACTACGCTACGCAGAGGTTACGAAGTCACTTAGCTCGACGTTAGGAGAGAATATGCTCGAGTGAAAACGAGAGGTTAGATAATACACTCGACCGTAGGGTTCAAGAGCTTAGTACTTGTACTAAGGGAGAGGTTATTACAATATACTCGGAGAGGATCGGATCGGAAAGAGAAGATTATCGCTGGAAATATTTCAGTAGGAGTCAAGTTCCTGCTCTGGAATGTATGTAACTCGGTTGGTCTCGTGACTGTAGTGTACCTGGAAAGAGTATAAAGAAGTAAGGCCTCTGACTTTCTTTCTGCATTAGTCCTTTAAGCAAGTGAAGTCATGCCTCTTCCTTTTTTCTCTATCTATTAACTCTTCTTGACAGCGAGCCTGTAGGTCAGTCTTTCAAGGGCTTTGGTGGAAAATGGAAAGCGGCGGGAAATAGAACAGTCGGATAGCGGCGGAGAATGGAACATTATTTGCTAGGATATCAAAGTTCTTTAGCTTTAGTGGAGTAAAGGGGGATTCGAGTTCCAGAATTGATTGACCTTCGACTGCTTGAAATGGAAAGGAATTGTCCTTCTTTGGTAATTAAGAATCGAAGTCAAGTTCAATAAGCAGGAAATCCATTCCATTTTCTTCTTTCTTCTTAGCGGTATTAGACCGAATTAGGTCAGACTCTACCCCCAAAAAAAGGAGAGAGATGCCCCGTCCCTTCTTTATGCACATCCATATACATAGCCAGACACAAAGGTGTACAATCCGGTCCAAATCTGCAGTTCTTGTTGTTCATTCACTCTAGGTTCTCTTACTTACTCTAGTGGGCTGGAAAAGGCCAACCGAGAGGGGAAAACGAATGGCTCAGGAATCGACTGGTTCCGAGCGGACTTGTGGAGCTGCTGCTTGGATTTTCGTAGAATAAGAGGAGCCGTCTTAGGTAATTACTTCACTTATAAGAAAGATGCCGCCGCTGCGAGGCGAAGGAGTAACTTGTCTGGTCTTGCGGTGTACTCACTCCCGTTACGAGAATGAAAAAAGCCCCCCCTCTAGCCGCCTACCTACTCGTGCTCGTAGCTCGAAGAGTGTGGTCTGACGGAAAAACAGAAGTCGTCCATATCAAGTGATACGTGAATTGCTCAGTAGTGCTTCGCCACTACCGTAGCTGGCGGAAATAGCTTAATGGTAGAGCATAGCCTTGCCAAGGCTGAGGTTGAGGGTTCAAGTCCCTCCTTCCGCTCTTGGCTTCGTCGTTTAGTGATAACGAGTGGAGTAGGCAGCGAGTAGAGTGCATAAGCCCCTTTAGAGAGAGAGGCGAGCAGCAAGCAGCCCCTTGTTTGTATAGGGTTCCATTTCTTACTAAGTCAAAAAACCTACTCCTAACAGGTTGCTGGCTTTTCAGCCGTTGCGCGTTAGCGCGCTTATGTTTTTCAGCAGGCTTCTTCAAATATCTCAACCTAGTTGTAGCGCGCAGTGTACTAGTGAATAGGAAAAGCGGATTGAGAAACCTAATGACGGATGGAGGTTGAGGATAGAACATGTTCGGTGCCTCGCCCTTGTCTACTTCGCCGGAGACTGCAAATGATGGGAATCCTATCGATAAAGAAGAGGCATAGGCATCGCCTCTCGATCCAATCCGTCTTCCCTGGCCTCCCCAACACACTCTTGATACGAAAAAAACCTCCCACCATAGAGAAGAGAAGAGATCTAAAGTCAGGGTCCCCCCGATCACCCTTTCCTTTGAACCTGAACAGGTCGAGAGAGATGAACCCGCACCACATTTTTGAACCTTCGAACCGAAACCCCCAACTAGAGATAGAATTCCAGAACCTAAACAACTCAGTTGAGAGCTCCGTGACCGTTCAAGGGAAGGTCCACCAATGATTGATAGGCCATCCCCCCCCCCCCTATCCCTCTCTTGATCCCTCATTCCACTAATCCGTTGTTACTGATTCATTCAAGGCATAGACTCCCCACTTTTTTGTCTTATTAGCGCAGGTGTTCGTCAACGATGAAAGCCGCTGAACTTCAGACTCTTTTTGAGAAAGAGGGCTAGGAACAGGAGAGGAGGGCTTTCAGGGACTGGGGAAGACGGGTGGATTATAGAGCTAAGGGCGGATCGAAGGTTTGTCCATTGGGATTGGGCATGGACGAGCGGCCAGCATTGATGAAAAAATGAAAGAATAAGAACTTCTCCCATCGCGTCATTAACCGGTGTAGGATTCAAGATCAGGTCCAGGATTCGAGTCAAATCGACCTTCCCTCGAATCCTTGGCAAGGAATTCAATAAAATGTTCGTTGTTCAAGTTCAATATCTCGGCTGCTCAAGAAGTTTGACTAGCTGCTCCTCCGACCCGGAGTGGATTCTAGGGGAAGGACAGAGCCTCACCTTGCAGTAGGAAGGTGTTCGTTGCTGGGACGGGTTAAAGGGAGGAGGAATTCAAGACTCCGATCTTACTAGGGATTCATCACTGGCTAGGGCTTTCGAATCAAAGCATGGGCATCTGCGACTAAGAGGGAGCAGTAGATCGTCAATTGACGAGCCTGGTCAGTAAACTTCTATTGGGACTTCTATTGATTATTGATTCGACTAGAGGGGCTCCTAGCAGCAAACTTGTATGAAGGGCCCCCATGGAGACGCAGGAGATGCAGGTTAGATAATACACTCGACCTCAATTACCCCTATCCTCTCCCAAAGTACAAGTACTAAGCTCTTCAACCCTTTGGTCGAGCTCAATTACATCGAGCCTCTAAAAAGAAAATCCCATTTTTTCATCGACAGGTAGGGTGAATTCTAAGGTTCCTTATTCCGGTTGTAAAGCTACATAAGAGGGAGAATGGGCACAGCCCCACCAGCAGTCCGCGTTTTTGACCTGAAAGGAATAGAAAATGAAACCAAAATAAGTGTCCACTATCTATAGAGATAGAGTGGAGTTACTATTTATCCTTAATCTCCTCTTCCCTATCTCCCCTTTTTTCCTTTCTCGCCGGCAGGAGAATCCATTTCATTTCAACTCTAATTAGTTATCAAAAGAAAAGGCCTACTTTGCAAAAAGAAAAGAAAGAAGGTAGAAAGCACAACAACCTTGATCTGCGGCTTTGAACCGATTGGAAGGAGTTCTAACGATCGTAGCGTAGGCCGAGCTGGGAACTCCATGAGACTTTCCAGCTAGGGATGGTGGGTTTAGCCCCTATCTCTCCTCCTTAAGTGTTGAGCCCTTAACGCATTCCATAACTGAATGAGCTTCCCCGGAGTCAAAGTCCGTGGACTACAACGCTCAGTTTTGAGCCTCAACCGGCACAGCAGGTCACGTTTCCATGTGAAGTCTGTAAAAAGAGTTTACTACTCCGCTGATCAATCCAACGCAATAATCCCGGCTAGGCATCAGGCTCGATTCGGGATCACTAATCACTAACAGAATCGGAAAGAAACGGGGTTTCCTTACTAAAAACAAAGAAAGTCGGGTAGCCTAAACGCCCTTCCTTTCAAGGAAATGGGATTCGTATTCAACACCTAAGGATAGCGAAAGAAAGACAATCAGACTTTTTTCCTGAAAAGAATAAGCTTGCTCTTCCGACCCAACCGGCTTTTGCGTGCTATTCCTTCCGCCCTGGTTCAGGGCTAGTTTAAATAAAGCACTAGCCCGAGGCTTACGTAGTGAAAAAGGGCTTTAGCGGCTCTTCTCCTCAACCTGTTCAATTGGAGCTAGCTATAGAGCGCACTTTTTCTATGCTTTATTTACTTAAGAGGCTCGAGACAAAGCCTACCTAAAAAAAGACTTTAGTACTCATTACTCTCCAGCCGGTCCTTCTTCGAACGATTATGAAAGAGTTGGAAGGCCTTCTCATAGCCTGTGAATCGGAAGCCCTAGACCATACCAACTCGCTTCAGACTCACTTTCCAGCTCACAATTGAGAAAGTGTTCAACTTCAAAGGTCGGAGAAAGACTCTCTACAAGCGAATAGGAGTACTTTGCAAGTTCACCAATATCCCAGAGGAAGATCTGAGTTAGGGCGGGCATGACAGACCTTCACGTAAGAAGAAGGTGCGGGTATACAGGTCTCAATTCTAGATGAGAAAGGCTTAATAGCCTAATTAATTATCCATAGATGGGGAAGATCCCACACCGGTTAGCAACCGAGATCAGAGTGAAACTAAAGCGGGACAGAGATCAATCCCACTTCCAATGCTAAGTCTTAAGCAAAGTTGCTCCATCTTGCTCTCTAGCCGTAGCCGGGGAAGGGCTCGCAGAGATGCCACGAATAAGAAGCTCTTTGAAAGATAGAGAGAAATCCTTTTTTCCACCCCTCTCGCCTAGTTGTAAAAAGGAAGAGAACTCTCACAGGAATTCCGAGAGTGAAGGATATATGTAATCTAGCGCGCCCTTAAGTACGAAAGAAGGAGAGTGTAGATGCAATTGAGCTCGCCCTAATCAATAAGCGGGAGAGGCAAGAAAGTTCTTTTATAAGTACCACAGGATCGGTAAAAAATCGTTGAAAGAGGTCGACTCATCCCTTTTTCTATAGGTATTAGTGCGCCTTCCAACCCTTTCTCTTACTCTTACTAGAAGAGCTGGAAAGAAGAAGAAAGAAAGGGTAGGCTGAACAATCCGAGCGTGCAAGATCAGAGTTGTAGGCCTACTCATCAACATTAGGAAAAAGTGCTCACGGCTCTCCTCTCGTACAGCTGGTACATGTCCTTTCCTTTCTGGGAGGCCTAATTGCTTGCTGAAATAAAGTAATTCGACTTGGGGCCCGGGGCCAAAGCCCTTCAACAGATAAATGGGCAACTAAAGGCGTAGAACTTATTGAAGTTCAGCTTTCGTGTAGCATGGTGGGTGGGCGAAGGTATCTTCTCTCTTCAAGTCTTAAAGGTAGTTTTGTTCAGATTGTTCAATTTAACCTACGCTTCAAGCCGTATTAGCTATAAAGCCAATAGCAAGATGCTAGCAAGCCGACCTCTAATCCAGCAAGCATGTGAAGGTGGGAATAGATTAAAGCGATCGGGCGGAGGCGGGAACCTTTCCATCCATAAGGGTAGAACTTTTGTCAAGTAAGGAATTGTTCATTTTATAGTATAGGTTTTTTTATGATAGAGTGGTCCGAGCACTATCAGCAGAAATGAGCACGTACAAATAAACCAAACTCTCCGGCTGAACTTAGCACTACGAACTCCCGAGAAAGGCTTTGATTATGCTTGCCTGAAAAAGATAGATCTTATCTTGGACTTTAGGAAAAAGATCTATAACTTCAACTTACGAATAAAAGAATCCGGCTAGAATCATCGCAGACAGCTGAGCCCACAAGGGCATTTCGGGAATGTCCAGATAAAGATCCTGCCGTGCCGCTATTACGAGTATATGTGAAAAGAAAGGTTGAAAAGGTAATGCGAGACGCTATAGCTACCGATTACTTAGACCGAAGCCTTCCATTAGGTATTCCTGAAGGATTGACTTTCCCTGCTACGCCTCCTTCCTCACTGGAAAGAAGAAGCAATCTCCTTCCAAGCGGTCTTTCAGTCCAGTGAGCGAGGTATATCATGGGGGGTAAAGAGGGTCCCGCACCTCCGAGCGTAGAACATATCAGGTGTTGTTAGCCAAGCCCAAGAGCGGATACCGCACTCGTTCAGCCCGAAATGCTCACATAAGCGAGACGGGGGGATCTTCCTATATGATGCCACAAAGGAGGGAAATCGCAGAACTCTTTTCTCAAGAATGGTTAGCTAGGCGCCACTTTTCCGAATCGAATGATAGAAAGAGTCGCTTATACCTATGCTCATAACAGAAACCGAGCCCCAACTCCGGTAAAGGAATCGGATAGCAAGATGCGGTTTCTGTGATCATTCTATGACATTGTCCATCTCAATATCGATGCCTTTTGACAGAGACATCTCGATAAGAAAGAGCTTTCTCCTAAGATAAGAAGATGTTATCTCTTTTTCTCCGAGGTTACTAAATCGTTAAATCGTATGAGAGATAAAGAATAAGAAGCAAGGGATGAAGGGGAAGAGTTTCATACTGAATAAGTTGAATGCCGAGGAATAGTCTGCTTTTTGGAAAGAATAGTGAAAAGAGTAACCTATAAGAATAAAGAAATGAGGATCCCTACTTGATACGAAAGAGAAGAAGAAATCATACTGATGTGTTATCTTTAAAAGGTCTCCTAAGGCACCAAAAACTTTCAAGGGTAAGACACTATTTAGGATAGTTTTAATGGCCTTGGGGATAAGTTATTCAAAAGGAATTTAGTTACCTAATACAATACAGATTACCTAAATGAAGACGATTCCGCGACTTCACTTTCATTGAAGGGAAGAGACCTTTCACTATTAGCATATGTAGCTGGACCCTTCTCATACGTCTAAATCCTTTCAATCAAGCAAGTAAGCCAAGCAAGGCAAATCGATTTGCCGATCCAACTACGGACAAAACACCATGCCCACAGGCTCGGCCGAACCGAGCCGCCCAGGCCGCAAGCGACAAACAGGCAGATTCTCAGACTGAAGAAGCAGTGGCTACCATTGCTGAAGTACAGCATCAGGAACAACCTCAAGCTGGGGCCCAGCCCAAGAAGCTGCTGCTGAGCCCGTAGAGACTGGAGCCAAGCCTGGAAGGGCGAACCAAGGAACTCAGACTGTGGAGCAGCAACCAGTGATCCATTCGGTTAACCACATGTTCTTTTGACTCGCGAAAATGGTGCCTGTAAAGCAAACTAAGAGCAGGGAAGGAACTAGGGCGGGCATAAGCTCACCAATTAGGATGCGTGACTGACGTATCTTTTTTTTTTCAAATGATCTGGGCATTTTCCTTTGGGCTGGGAGGACTAGGGAAGGGCACCTGCTCTCCAATTTCTATTCTTTGTTATCTGTATCGAACTTATCTGTTCCAAACGCGAGAGTAATTCTTTCCAGTAGAGCGAGAATCCCCTTTTTAGGAGTATACCGGGGCCATTCTTCTAATAAATAATAAAAGTCGGGCAATAGTTGACTCTTCACACTTACCCCATCTCAGCTTTCATTGAAAATCTCGTCAATGTCAATAAAATGATCAAAAACCCTTCGCTTCTCTCTCCTCTCTTTCAACTGAGAAAGAAGGACCGAGTCTTGCAGATCTGCTGCTTCAGATTCATCGAGCTGGGTGCTGCTTCCTTCTCCTAGTTGTGTGTTTCTTTTTCGGTGATCTCAATGTATTTCAGATTCCGCTTTCATCTGAAGATGAAGGAGGGATCATTAGCTCACTTGTCTTGGTTTAGTCTTTCGCGACCATAAAAGCGTAGAACAGACTCATTTGATGTAGGGATCGGGGAATGAGCTTCACAACAAAGAGTAGAGGCGAATGGGTTGAAAGTAGATGCTAGTGGTTTTACATAAATCATGTATTAAGTCAACCCATTCTTTCTATCTATTCTTTTTATCAGTAAAGAGGTGCCTCGGGCTCTTTCTTGGCTTACCCGAAGTGGATAATCAGTCTCGCGGCAACTAGACTCTCAAAAAAAGACCTTGCTTTTCTCTTTTCCCTGTTCGTGCAAAGAGAAAAGCGGGATCCACTAGTCATAGCCCCAACTGAAAAGCAGTTATTTTAGGCGATCGACGCTCTATCTCCAAGCGCAGCTGCCTTCCTTTGCCTCTAGGTATTCCTTGTCCCTTGGTTATTTCAACCGTACTTCCTTGGGGCTTGCTTGGCTTGCTGATTATGACCCTACCCTTCGCACCAAACGTCGGCAAACCGCTTCTAAAGAATCATTTTCTGGGGAAGAAAGAAAGATTTTATAGAACCAGAAAGGGGCCGAGTTGGCTTACCTGGTCCCTAGGGGCTTCCTCCTCATCAGCCTAGCATTCATTCCCTTTTAGGGTCAGTTCACTTATTTGTTCTATTTATATAAATAAAAGCTTATGTGCCCGATCGAGGGAGCAGTATCCCGCTGGTTTCCTTTGCCCCATACCTTAGGCTGGCCCACTACCTAGCCTTTGAGGAAAGGTGGAATCTATTTATAGAAAGCAAAAGATCTGAACCAACCAACTATGCCCCCAGTCAAGGCCCTAATGCGTTGATCACTTGCGTCTGCTAAGCCGACCTACGACCAGTGATTGGACTGGACCCTTCTCCCTATCGGTCGTCGCTCTTCGCCCCTTCTCCCTTCCGTACTGGCTTGGCGCGTCAGCCCTGGAAATCAAGAACCAGCCCTTAGTCCCCCGCGGTGCTGAAACTTTAAAAAGACAATCTTACGCAAGCACGCACAATCCAGGATGAAAAGTAAGCTGGACAAGACAAGAAGAAAGTAGAACTGGAAGCAAGCGGAAGCTCTTCAACTATCTAGATGAAAAGGCGGTTCGCTTCCTTAGTTGACGGTTGTATCCGACGCGTCACCGAAGACTTCTCTCGACGAATACATATTGAAATTCAAGCCCTAGACTTACTCCCAGAGCTGCAAGAAGCCGAGCTAGCCCAACTCCAAGACTTCACTAGACTAGAGATGGCTGCTTCAACTGAACTACCCTAAAAGAGCCGAAACTAAAGACGGGGGCCGAAGTCCAGAAGCTCCCAAGCCAGTTTGAGCAGCATCACTGGAAAAAGCCCATGTTTTGACTTGAGAGATGGAGATGGAACTCACTTTCTCTCTGCCTTCCATTTCCATTCCATCCCCCGAATAGTCAGTCCGAATGAACTATCTTATTCAAGAAGATAAGAAAGAGTCCAACCCCGAAGTCCAAGACTCCCATGCTTTCCCTTGGTCAACAACCAAGCGATTTCCTACAAGTCTTTCTTCATTTTTTCGAGCAAGAAGCGGAACGACAAGAAAAATTCAGTTTATGGATATGAGTATACTCATTTTTTATTATATCCTCTCATTAGGTATACCGATATCGTTAGGGCTTGTTGTAGCTTTTCGAGCTGGCCAAGCCCGACATATCAATGCGATTAATTTTGAGAATGAGATGAATCAGTTCTTCTTTTTGCTGAATCAGCTACTAATCACACGTTTGGAATCGATCTAGCTGCTTATCCGGTCGTTTAGTAAGCCCGAAAGCAAGAGGGAGAAGGTTTCCTTTACCACTGGAACTAGCACGACGAACAATGCTCGGCACTCTGTCAAGTGAGCACCTCTCATTCTCTATAATCCCTATAGTTCCCCTTTATAAGCATTCGTAGCTTAGCTTAATATGCCCTCTCAGGCTAATGAAAGCCCCTTACAGAACAACTAACTATTGCGAGAGCGCCCTATACGGAAGGAGACTCTATTTGGTCAAAGTCACTTTCCAGAAGAAAGAAAGTCGTTTACTTCTTATTTGTGACACCCATATGGTTTGTGTCTGACCCAGCATAGTGCTTTTCTTGCCATTGTTCATTCTTCTTTGAAGCCGCAAAATGATAGTGAGGCAGCAAGGATCCCTCTTGGCTTACTAGCCAAGTCCAATTGCCAGTCTTGCAGAAGACGTCGTTCATTACTATATCAGATAGAGAGGGGTTCCAAACCTCTTCCTGAATAAAATAAGTTGCACCCGATTCTTGCAAAAACCCCTTATATATATATAGGAAATTTCGTAATAGTCTAGTCCTCTGTGCCTGCTTTATGCTGAGGAAAAAAACCTGCGGGTATAGGCTGGGGCCGGCAAGAAACTATAAAGAAAAATCTGGGCGGTTGGCCAACAACCGAAAACATCAATTCTTTTTGAGGACATTTTGTTTTGTATTCGGTTACACAAGTCTTTAACAAACACAACTATCGTACCGTACTCCGACTCGGTATCCTTTTGGGTTCTCTGAAAGGTCCGCAAAGGAACTCCTGCTAAAGAACCTAGTGAGAAAAGAAAGACCAATTGTTAGCTCTGGGGGAGGGGCATACCCTAATCCTAATGGTATTCAATTGATTAGCTGCGGGTACTCAAACTCCAACTCTAATGACCCGAGAAAACTTTTGTCAATGAATAGCTCAAACTAAGCTTTCCACTTTGCCTAAGACTAAGGAAGCTCAAGCGGATCCGCTAGCATACATTTTATGTTTCGACTCAATCTCTGCAGTTGCTATATCAAATTGATCCGCCAACACAGATGACACCCTGATGGAGGGAACTTCCAGAACGAATCGATAAAATCGTTCGTTTAGGAATTGATCTTGATTGGAAATGGATCTGTCTTTGCCATGCCCAGTTCCACGAATCTTTCGCAAATGCAACTATCAGACTCCACTCCGATATAGTAAACTTCTTTCTTTAATCAGTGGGGATGGCACCCCTCTTTCATCAATGAATTTTGCCATTTTTCTGTTGTTTGTTGTCTTCTTTTCTTCTCCTGTAGCTCCCTAAGCACAGGAGAGCAAGAAGATTATTGAACATAGGACTCGCTCTCTCCTCTAAGGTTTAGAGTAGTATCTCACTCAAGAAGGTTTGTCAGGAAGAGCTAACCCAAAAGATAAAGAGGTCGAAAAGAGTACACCTGAAGCAAGAGCTAACTAAGCCAAGAGGAGGACCTCAATAAAGAAGAGCTAACCATCTAACTTAAGAGTTGCATAGAAGGATAGGGCTGATCTCAAGATAGAGCGAATAAAGGTTCTTAGAGGCCTCTAAACGCTCAACTACGGGGCGTTTTCTTTCTGATATGGCCAGCTCGACAATCCCAGAACCGCACAAATAATAGCAACCAAAGCTAGGAGTGATTCCTCAAATCGAGCTAGCTAGATAGAAGTAGTTCTTCAAGAGAAGGTGCTTGACTTCAACACTTCTAAGCGCTGAGCTCCACTACAAAGGAGAGAGTTCCTTTGAAATAGGTTCCACTTGGGATGTTAGATAGGTGCCTTATTTGATCTAGTAAGGGGAGCTCGAGCTCGAATAGCTTTCCCAAGCACTGCCCCCCACAAGGCAGATGGGGCACCTTTTGCCTTCCTTAAGTCCAGGATACGAAAAGAATTTCTCCCCACTAAAAAGAGCGCGGATTGACGGTTCGATAGTGTCGAGAAGGTATTAGCCACCGGTGACCTACTTTAGTAAAAGCACCATTGGGCGGTGGTTCCTCTCTTTCCTCTTTAACCTCGAACAAAAAATCGATCTCGCCATCAGCTCGACTAAGAGTTTGGAATCGAAAAAGGAAACTGAACTTGACTAAAGACGAAGAAACCGAATGCCGAAAAAAACCGGTTTTTTAAGGCTTCAAATTACTAGTCATGTTGACGACTATGAAAGAAAAGTAAGGAAGTCCTTTTCTTGACTTGGCCTGCGTGCATTATACCTAGCCCCTTTTTAAAGAACTTGATTTCAATTTCAATAAAGAAATGAAAGCAACACTCTTTGCTTCTTGCCCTCTTCTTTAGCCTGCCTTGTGGAGGTCTCTCGGGTGTCTACGACAGATCCGATCAGTCTCGTGATGAAGAGAAGTCTTTTCCGATCTTCAACGTTGAAAGGTATCGTCACGACAACTCAATTTGTCCGGTAAACGACTCGGGGCTCCCCATGGTTTAGGAAAAGGGAGGGGGGATTTTATCTTCATTCCGGGGTTCATTTCATTCATTATAAACTCAAAAGTGGTTGGCTGATTAGTGAGGTCTTAAAAATTGAATAGAATTCATGATCAGCCATCCCATTTAGTTGCAAGTAGGCGACGGGAATCTATGCTTTCTATGTTTCAATCGGATACCAATTGCTTGGATGCGTTTGAAAGCCTCGAGATAACTTGCAGAAAAAATGCTTTATAGGTTTGTCTTCTGTCTCCGTAACAAATGGTCCATTTATTGATGGGCGAACGACGGGGATTGAACCCGCGCATGGTGGATTCACAATCCACTGCCTTGATCCACTTGGCTACATCCGCCCCTACCCCCGGTTTCAGTCTCTATCTACGATCAGATCCTTTCAGAACCCCCCTCGCTATCAAAGAGAAGCTTTTTCTTAGACTATAGTTGCAAGTCTATTGTTGTGTTTTGGAATTATGGGAAGCAAAGCTTCAAACAAAGAGGTTGGGCCGTTCACTTCATTGATTTGACTTCACTTTACTGTTGATGTTAGATAGGAGCCGGGCGGGCAGTGACGGCTCGTTTAGTAGACAGCGAGCGAGCAGCAAGCACCTTCTTTCTCAAAGTCAACTTTATTCCTTCTTGCTTTAGAAAGATTGCAGGTTCGCGTTAGGGCCCTTCCTTCAGCTGGCTCCGCCCTATCAACTCTATTCATCTCTTTTTTCAATCGTTCCGATCCGGACAAGTGGGTTAGTTCGTTTCGTCCTCCTATCTACGCAATTCTCTGTCTTCGTTCGTGATCATGTTGGGCGAAAGGTAGTTGTAGAGGAGCGGCTGTGAAAGGGCGATCCCCCCTTTCCATTGAAGTAGGGGGGCCTCCTTCCACCCCATTCCGGCCTATTATGGATAGGGATTTGACTGATTCAGAAGGTAGCTTGCTTACCAAGCCACCCACTTGAGAAGCTAGTCGCCAGAAGCGACGAGGAAGCGAAGCTGTCTACCAAGCGGTAGCTTCCCGCATCCTTCATTCCTACTGCCCCCTTCGGTGAGCGCTAAAGCCCTTCCCCTTTCTAAAATGCCTAATTGGTCTGCCTCAGCAAATGTACAAAATGGAGCTGCCCGCTGTTTGGCTGACCCTCTTCTTCCCATTCGGGTTGGGTTGACCCAGAAGTAAAGAAAGAAAGAATGGAATCACTGGAGAGTCGTCTGCAGTTCACACTTGGGGAAAGACGACTGACTTTGGAAGCGGAACACGAACCGATTTCCGCTTTTTTGGATTCTTTTTGAACATAGCAAAATAAAGGTTTATGTCAGCGAAGTTTCTATGGTGTTCCACCTTTGCGTAGTCTCGGTCCACAGTGGAAGGCTCCGCACCCGAGCCTCGTTAGACTCAGCGGAAGTGTAAGGTGTAAGTAAAGAGAATAGAAGAGATGAAGTCCGTCCCAACGCCTAGTCTATATCTACAGCTGACGCAACCCCGTACTGACGCCTCACTATTACTTAATTAAAAAATGAACGAAAAAGTGATTTCATAACCTGAGCTTTTCTTAACCAGCTGACCTGACTTCGTAACCTTAGCCTCCCTTTCTTTATAGTTCGACTAAGTTACTTCGTAACCTTAACGTACTTTCTTTCTTACTTTAGCATAGGCCTTCGACACTTCAAATGGGCGCTTCGCCCCTCTTTTTTTCTTTTTTGAATTAGAAAGAACAGAGCTTTTCTAATTCTGTTCAGGGGGGGATGAAAGACAAAGAAAGGGATCAGGGGACTTTATGATCGGAGAAAGGAAAGGAGCGTGGTTGGTGTATCACTGGGTCGGTGGGGGGAACCCGTAGGAAGGGGGACGACCCGCCGAATTCACATCAGAAATCGCCAACATGAACACAAACGAAATCTTGAATTGCGTATAGAAAGAAAACGAACCACTTCTATTCTCGGAGCCCACGGAGCGGTATATGAAGAATGGCTTTTTGGTCCCTTTCGTCCAGTGGTTAGGACATCGTCTTTTCATGTCGAAGACACGGGTTCGATTCCCGTAAGGGATAGGTACTCATTCTCGGCCGCTTTCAGTTAGTGTTCATTGCTTGCTACTCGCTCGCTATCTGGAAACGCGAGTGAAAAAACTTGAAGTTCGGAATCGAAAAGATGACTAAAAACACTCAATTGTTGAGTAAAAGCTCTACTTGATGGGTCGAGGTCTACGAGACAAAGATATTGTCAAGTTTACCACACTAGGTCACTATGATGTAATAGTGATACTAGACTTGTATAGACCAAATACAAGTGCCCCCCCATGACTCTTTATTGACTTAGAGTCATTTAGGTGAGTTCGAGTTGACGATTATAGTTCATGGTGTCAAGGCATTGGTACCATTGACAGGTCCATGAAAAGAGGGCCCTGGGAGCTAGGCTTTCTCTCTTCTTTGGCTTGCCAATAGAATATGAAAGAGATGGGCCCTTGAGCCGGGTATTGATTCGCCGATGGAGGATAGGGTTGTTGGAGTCCCAGCACAACAAGCACAAGAAAGAGGATCCGAGTTCAGCGGTTTGCCCAACATTACTAATATAAAATGAGAGTTTCACCAGCATCTAATTGCATGGATTTCACCTATCTATCTAGGGAAGCAGCATCCACGGGATTAGCCCCATTTATGGTTGATCACCTTCTATCATCGGGACAGGCGCTAGCCTGATGAACGAAAAGATGCGCCAGCTTTCTCTGATGGACATGCAAGTGGAGAGTGAGAAGGGGGGATTTCCCCCAAGATGAGAATAGATCTCGGTCGGGACGAGAGCAGTAGCTCATGCTAATCAACGAGCGGATACATGACTTTGACCTGACTTTTGAGCCTTAAGGGTGTCGAAGTCCTATTAGGAGAAAGTCCGATTGATTGAATAAGTAAGGAATCATACTCCGGGTCCCATGAAGAATGAAGATCTCTCTTTATATATTGAAAAAGGGATTTCATTAGAAATGATAATGAAGGATTGCCAGCATAAGCAGTAGGAAAGCTTTGCTCTTGACCGGTATTGACGAAGCACCAGAAATAGAGCCGGTGGACCCGAGACAGTTTGAAGGCTAGATCGACTGCTTCAACTAGCTATATTGATTAAAGGGCGTAGTCCCGTGTAAAGTAGAAAGGATCCGCGGGACGCTTAACAGACTCTCTTCAGAATCCACAGCAGCTGATGCTGAAAAACTCTATGAAGACCGACTGGTAGGTTTAGGCTGCCAGCTCGTAAACTCGCTCCTAGCTTTCTATAAAAGGGCAATGAATAAGAGAAAGAATCTTAAGCCGGACATAGCGATTGGCGAACCACAACTCGTGCTTAAAGCTTCTCCCTTTTCCCTATTGAGCTGGAATCCCTCAGGAGGTCTTCTGCCCTTCCTTTCCCGTTCATCTTTAGATGCAGCACCTTACATCTTCCTTAGTACGTCTTTTTCTTCAAGGATTTGCTTGGTCTACCCATGTAGACTACTTGGAGCCTAAGGTTGTAGGAGATTCCCCCTTTCTTTCTTTGTCTTAGTTTGAGTACATAGTTATTTGCCTTGTTTGCTAAACAAGAATGCTAGCAAGCACCCTATCCCATGGGATAGGAAATTGTTGAATCCACCATAGGGGGAAAATAACATTATTTAATCGCTTTCGGTATTTACTTACTATTGACTTTCCGGATTGTCAAAGTGTTTGTACTACTACATTCGGCTTTCGAATCCATAATTCCTCGCTGATGAGCTAACGAAAGGCAGATAATTGGACAGAGGCCCATGAACTGAGACAGCACTCGGGGGCACGTGCAACCTCGGCTTTGAAAAGCATCTTCGGTCAGACTTTTTTACTACATGGGGCTAGTCCGCCTGATCTATGACCCTCCTTCTTTAAGAATGCTTCGTCTCAGTCCTCCCAGAAATGGGATAGTTTGAGCCCGCCGTCAAGTAGGAATAGGAACGATAGGTCTAGCTCTTTTGTTTAAGCTCTAATGGTAGGCAAGGTTTTCTCCGATGAGGTAATGGTATGGGAACCACAAAGTGCGAAGGAAAGTCGGATGAAAGTGATTCTAATGGAAGTGAAAGCTCGGGACCAAGGATTCTATAGGCTTCTACCTTCTTTGGCACAAGATAGATAACTGGTCCTTTTCAAGGTATTCGAAGTAAGACTCTAACATCTATACCCCTCCCCGTGCGCAAGACTCAGGAAGTCATTTTCATTTGGCGGTATCGTATATTTGGATTAGGACTTCATTTAGAAGCGATTTTTCAAAAATGAAAACTAACAATATCGTAAGAGAAGAGAACAACAATCGCGAAATCGATTGTACGAGTGGAGAACGAAGGACCAACGACGATATTATCCTAAAGGAGTAGGAGGAGGAGTAGGCGCTAGCTAACCTAACATTGAAGTAGGGGCTGAATCGAAGCGAAGAAATTCTGAGTTCATGCCACGACGATCTATATGGAAGGGCAGTTTTGTTGATGCATTCCTGTTGAGAATGAAGAAGAAGAGAGATCTTCTTTTGAAGAGGAAAATTTGGTCACGTAGATCTTCTATTTTGCCGGAATTCGTTAATTGCTCCGTACGAATTTACAATGGAAAAACTCCTGTTCGTTCGTTGATCACTGAAGAAAAGGTTGGTCATAAATTGGGAGAGTTTGCCTTTACACGGAAACGAAGACTTGCGAGAACAAATATTAATATTGGAAAGGGAAAAAAAAGGGGGGGA